TCGGTCGTATGCTTGAAAGATAACCCAAAAAATCAAAGGAATGCTTGGATAATTGGTTTATATGGATTCTTCCTGGTTGAGACCATACATAAAAATGACATTGCCAAAAATGGACAAGATAATATTTCCACTTATTCATCAGAAGAGGAGTATCTTTTGATGCCAGAATCGATTTTCCTTGATATCTAACATACTGTATAAAAGGATCCTTGAAGAACCATAAGGTGGCCGGAAAATCGTTAGCAAAGACTTCTTCGACAGGATATTTTATTTTTTCAGAAAAACGTATTCGCTCAAAAAGAATCCCAGAAGAGGTTAATCGTAAATGATTAGATTGGTTACGGAGAAAAAGTAAAATGGATTCGTATTCACATACATAAGAATTATATAGGAGCAAGAATAATCTTTGATTACTTTTTGCAAAAATGGATTTTTTTGGAGTAATAAGAGTATTCCAATTATAATACTCGTGAAGAAAGAGCCGTAATAAATGCAAAGAAGAGGGATCTTTCACGCAGTAGCGAAGGGTTTGAACCAAGATTTCCAGATGAATGGGGTAGGGTATTAGTACATCTGATGCATAATTTAAATGTGGAAATTTGTCCTCGAAAAAAGGAAATATTGAATGAATTGATCGTAAATTATAAGATTTTACGGTTTCTGTCTCCTCTAAGGAAGATACTAATCGTAGGGAAAACGGAATTTCCACAATGACTGCAAATCCCTCCGATATCATTTGAGAATACAAATTTTTGTTGTACCCCAAAAATTTATTTTGATTCGAATCATTAACGGAAATAATAAAATGATTCTGTTGATACATTCGACTAATTAAACGTTTTATAATTAGTAAACTAGATTTCTTGTCATAACCTACATTATCCAACAAAACGGATCTATTTAAACCACGATCATGAGCAAGTGCATAAATATACTCCCGAAAGATAAGTGGGTATAGGAAGTCATGTTGCTGAGATCTATATAATTCTAAATATCCTTGAAATTCTTCCATTTAAAATTCAATTTGAATCAGAAAAGAAATAGGTGATTTATTGGGTTATCAAATGATACATAGTACGATACAGTCAAAACAAGGTATTTATATTATAGTAAGAAAAAATTAGATACCTCGGAAACAAGTCAAACTCATCAATGGACTCTCCAGACCCTCCCTTTCCATATAATAGATTTATGTTCATTTATAGGATAACAAGATAGTTAGAAGCCCTTTATTTTATCAATCCAATCGCTCTTTTGATTTTGAAAAAAAATCTCTTTATCAATATACTGCCTTCTTCTACACATTTATCTCTACCCCATAAAGGGGAATAGCTAATAGTTAGGACTCATAAGAAATTTCTAATCCACTCATCGGAAAAGCTTTTCCCGCATTAAGCACTAATATATTTTTAACGTCTAATTAGATGGGGTAATCATTCAAAAATGAAGAACAGAAGCTCGTTACTTTTTATTTCCCTAGAATTGGAACCTCTAGTAAGGCTCTACCCATTTATTCATTCGACCCCCCCCAAAAAATTCTTTTTTAAAAATTGAATTTAAACAATTGAAATAAGATTTTGGACCTATTCAGTAAGAATGAAATATTCTCAGAATTATCCTACGACATGCTGCTTTTTCCATTCATTCCTTTCAGGATCAGTCGTGGTCTTACAAACTCTACCGATGGTATGGACGAATCTGTTGCTTCATACAAATGTGTAAAAGATGCTAGCCGCACTTAAAAGCCGAGTACTCTACCGTTGAGTTAGCAACCCAAATAAACAAATTAGAATGTGTAGATACAATCAGAATCCCAATAAATAACGAAATTGAATGGTACAACACAATAAAACCATTAAAAAAAAAAAAAATAAAAAAAAACTCTAACTGAACATAATAAAAATGAACAAATCCGACGAAAATACAAAAAATTCTCAAATAAAAGATAAAATAAGGATAAAATCAAAGATTTTCAAATATTTATAGACCGCCTCTTGTCTCTCTTCTCTTATATTATCCATTAATTAGTATATATCGAGTTTAATTGATTAAAATCTTAATCAAAAAAGACTTCTTGTATGACAGAAAATATAAGAGCCTATTATTTGAATGAAATAAAATCTATGGAACAGGGATAAATAGATCCATTTATCCACGATCGGATTATATTTATTTGATACACTGTTGTCAATATGAATATTGAGAAAAGCATACGTATACAAAAGAGAAAACAAATTCTAAATCGAACTAACAATTCCGATTTCAATCAATTAAAATTAATCAAATTCAAATTATTTAAATTGAAATATAAAAAAAACGAAGGGCTTGTGTTGGATTGGCACTATATAATATAGGTGGAAGACTAAATTAAGGAAGACGGAGGAGAAGTAGAAAAAAATGAGGTTTATTCAATAACTAAAATAAGCAGATTTAGTCCTTTGTTTTTTTTGTTCATAGAGTTCCAACGAAAACGGGGGTAATGTCAAATTTTTATGTCTATAGACCCCATTACTTCTACGTCATTTCTTATTTATTCACTTGATCTTTTTTTCTATCTATTTTATTTCAATTTTAAATTATTGGATCAATTGTTATATCAATAAAATAGAAATCCATTTTTTGTCGTTATAAATAAAGGACACCATTCTATAGTAACAATACTAAAAAGGGTTATACAAAGCTATATATAAGTCATCCACACCTTCTTTTTTTCTATTTTATTTTATTAATTGAATTTTGTTTGTTGATTAAGGCGAAGTTCCGTAAAAACCCCCGCCTTTTTTGAAATATCATGAACAGTTCCTGTAGGTTGAGCGCCTTTTTCAAGGAAGTATAGAATAGCAGGAACATTTAAATAGATTTGATTCTTTATCGGATCATAAAAACCCACTTTCCGAAGATCTCTTCCCTCTCGTCGGGATCGAACATCAATTGCAACGATTCGATAAATGGCTCATTGGGATAGATGAAGAATACCCCCCCTAGAAACGTATAAGAAGTTTTCCCCTCGTACGGCTCGAGAAAATTCGAAATTATGTCTATGTATAGAATTACAATATCAAATATATATCCATAAAATCATCAAATTAATTAGACTATTGATTTTAGTACTTTTTTTCTTATTCTTACCCAACAAAAAAGAAAATTAGTCGTATTTGCACCCTCATAACTCAAGTTGGATAACTCTGAAATAACTCAAAAGAGAAACCTTTTAGATATTTCATCTATTGAGCGGTCTCTAACCCTTTAATTGTCTGTCTTCTTTAGAATCCATTTTGATTCTTTTCTGATCTAGTTGTTAAGACAATTGAAAATGGTATTTCCTTGTTCTAGGATCTTTGCCTTGAATCATTGGGTTTAGACATTACTTCGGTGATCTTTAAATCCTTTCAAAACGGCAGCAACATACCATTTTTTGTGATTTCTTTCTGTCAAAGAATCATACGAATGTTTGATTCCTGCGTAATACACTTTCCTTTTGATTTGATCGAAAGAGTTTTACCAATTTCAACAAACTTTCCTTTTGAATTGGAAAGTTTCTCGAATAGGACCCTTTAAGTTTATGTATCGAAAATATACTTACGAAGCTGTTCCAATTTATTAATTGATACTAACCCTAGATTCTTGCCCCTGAAAAATAAATCAATACTTTCTACTCGAGCTCCATCCTATACTATATTATATCATACCCCCCAAAAAAAGAGAGTTACAGCGGAACAGAACAAATGATGTCGAGCCAAGAGCACTTTCATTCCTATATAATATATAAAAAAATGGTGGATGTAAGACTCCACAGCGGATCATGTCCTTCAAGTCGCACGTTGCTTTCTACCACATCGTTTTAAACGAAGTTTTACCATAACATTCCTTCAGTTTGGAACCCGTATGTAATTGATTCAATTATGGAATCATGAATAATCATTGGTTCGGATAGAGATTAATAGAATTTAATATTGGAAATTCTATAAAAATAATTTTTTTTTTATTATTTCTATTTTCTTATTTATATTATTCTAAATTTTAGAATATTTTTCGATTATTGTAAAAATCAAATTAGTTAACTAAATTATAACTAATATAACACGAATAAATAAATATAATACGAAGAAACAGGTTATTTTGAATCTGTATCTTCAAGTAACATAATAGTGGTAGCATAAATTCAACAATTTCACACTTCTTCAAGTACCAAGAACTCATAGGAGTTCGTTACAAAGATTGAATTGATTGAAAAATCTCCTATCCGATATAATTATTTGCATTTTGCATAACATAAAGTTTTACAGCAAGGACCTTTCGTTTTTTATCATCAGTAAGAGAGAGAGAAATTCATATTGGATTAAACCATCTGTGATTAAAAAAAGATAGATAAAAAAACACTGATGTAAGGGAGAAATTTTATGTTGTTATTTTTTCATATTTATACTGTAAAATCGTTTGCGTGTTATTTGAACTCAATTAAATTTGTGAAAAAGATATGATTCCGCGGATTATGAAAAAAAAAAATAATAATCACATTCTATACCAATATTCTACTCTTAATACAGAAGGCTGTTCGAAAAGGCAATCTTTTATATATATTTTATTATGATATATTTTATATATATCAAAAAAAAATTAGAAATATATTATATTAATAGAATGTTAATATAATGATCACATTATATAATAATATATATAGACGGGGTATGCTCTGGGACGGAAGGATTCGAACCTCCGAGTAGCGGGACCAAAACCCGTTGCCTTACCACTTGGCCACGCCCCATTTATTTCTATTCGACACTAATAAACACTAATATTGGTACGGGTTATTCGTCAACTCCAGTCTAAATATCTATTATTTCTAAAATGGATTACTAGAATTTTTATACATGTAGACTATACATGTAGACATAGAATTAAACTGAATTTATTGATCATTACATATAATTCAATTAAGATATTGTACGAAAGTATGATTTATTCTATTCTCTTTTGATTTGAGATATAGAAGGATTTTTGATTGGGTGAGTTCAAATCAAAGAAAGTTTTTTGGTCTATCTTATTTATTTTTATTCATTTTTTTTTTTTTTTTTTCTTCTATCAATAATACCCTATTTATAATAATAAAATATAATAATAAAAAACTCGATTCAATTTATTAATAACTCAATCAAAATAAATACAATTATCCCCAAAAACAAAATGTTTGTTATGCTTAATATTTTAAGTTTGATCTGTATCTACCTTAATTCTGCTCTTTATTCCAGTAGTTTTTTCGTCGCCAAATTGCCCGAAGCCTACGCTTTTTTGAATCCAATTGTAGATGTTATGCCAGTAATACCCCTGTTCTTTTTTCTCTTAGCCTTTGTTTGGCAAGCTGCTGTAAGTTTTCGATGATATTTTTAATAAAGTCCCAGACAAATTCATGATTTATTCGAAAAAAATTCGTGGAATTGATAAGATCAGATACGTCTTACACTCTCAATTCAAATATTGAAATTCTTGTACAACCGCGACAAATCCGGATCACCCCACTTTATTTCTTGGTGTCAAAATAAAAAAGGGTAGGGTATGTGGTATAAAAGTGGAGAATCTATTCTCTTTTTTCCTAAAAAAAATCTTGGAGATTCTGTAATGCTTACTCTCAAACTATTTGTTTACACGGTAGTGATATTCTTTGTTTCTCTCTTTATCTTCGGATTCCTGTCTAATGATCCAGGACGTAATCCTGGACGTGAAGAATAAAAAATAAGGTTTTCTTTGCTTGATTTTAAACTGTTATTAGTAAGATTTTATCTATTCCACTTCTTTAACTATTAATTTTTAACTATTAATAAAAAAGAGCTCGCGATAAATTCGAAAGAAAATGCCAAGTCATCAATGAAAACGGAAAGAGAGGGATTCGAACCCTCGGTACGAAAAACTCGTACAACGGATTAGCAATCCGACGCTTTAGTCCACTCAGCCATCTCTCCTCTCAATTGAAAAAGGATAATACTATGTTACATTATAAAAAATAAGGCTTGAAAACGCCCGTCATAGTATATACTCTTATTTTTTGATTTCGTGATTTCGTCCGAAGGGGCTTTTTAGTTCCACGGCCCGGCCTGGTCAGTACTTAGCCGGGCCCGCCCTTTTGTTCCAACAAATCATAAATCAAAAGATTTATTAAATTTGAAAAAAAGAAATAAATAAAGAAAAAAAAATTGCTTGTTATTGCGATAAACAAAAAGAACCTTTTCAATTTCTATGATATATAATCAAATGGTATCGAATCAAAGTGCCATTTCTTTCTTAGTTAGTCCTTTTATTCCGGTTTAAATAAGAAAAAGGGAACTCTCGTTTCTTGACACAACCCATTTTTGTGTTATGGCTTAAGTTCGAGACAAAACCTCGGGCAAAAAAGCACTTGTTATTTAGTTATTTTGTTATTAAAGTGAAATGAATCCCCTTTTCCTAATCTCATTAGGTCCTCTGATACAAAAGGTAAACGCTCTAGTTTTCATGATTCTTTTCTGATCTTTTGTTTTAGTTTTGATTAGGGTCGACAAAAGGTCCATTTATATACAATAATCGGATTGTAGCGGGTATAGTTTAGTGGTAAAAGTGTGATTCGTTCTATAACCCCTTATATAGTTAAAGGGTCTTTCGGTTTGATTAATATTCATTCCGAACAAAAACTTTAGTTCTTAAAAGGATTGAATCCTTTACCTCTCAATGAAAAATTCGAGGAAGAATATACATTCTCGTGATTTGTATCCAAGAATCAATTTTAAATTGAAAAATTGGATTATGAGATTACGAAACATAATTTTTTTTATTGGATAAATACTTCCAATTGAATGAGTATGAGTAAAGGACCCATGGATAAAGATAAAAAGTGTATTTCTAATCGTAACTAAATCTTCAATTTTTCATTTCTATAGGGGGAATTGAAGCAAAACAGCTATTAAACAATGTCTTTGGTTTACTAAAGACATCGATAAATTGTTTTAGCTCGGTGGAAACAAAATACTTTTCCTAAGGATTCTTTCAAATAGAAGTAGAGAACGAAGTAACTAGAAAGATTGTTAGAATATAAACCCCCTCCTTTCTATAGGGATCGTCTAGAAAGCGGGTTGTTCTGAATAGATTTAGACATAAAAGCTGACATAGACGTTATGGGTCGGATTTTTTTATTTCGTTCATGTCTGAATCTGGGAATTTATCCATCTTCCATAAAGGAGCTGAATGAAACCAAAGTTTCACGTTCAGTTTTGAATTAGAGACGTTAAAAATGATGAATCAACGTCGACTATAACCCCTAGCCTTCCAAGCTAACGATGCGGGTTCGATTCCCGCTACCCGCTTTTACTTTATCGTTATAATCTTTAATATTCTAAAAATGAAATATTAATATTATTAAAATATTAAATAAAAAAATTGAATGAATCGAATTAATGTAATGCATCATTGACTTGAATACTAAATTCTTGGAATTCTTTCAACTATTTTTCCGAACAAGAAATATGAAAATTG